ATTATTAGTAAAATGGAATTACTGATCAAATTCGTAGACATCTGACACTTCATCTTTTTTTACACTTTTCTTTTTTTTTTCTATATTCTTCTTAGTTATTAGATTTTGATCTATTGTAAAAATTTCGAATGTCTTAAAAATTAGACGAATGAAGTATATGTTCTTATATCATTTAATTTTAATAGTATATTTTATACTTAAATTTTATTTCTTTTTTTTTTTTTATTTCTCATTTTTTTTTTTATCTCTTCCTTAATCCTTTAGATTACTCAATCTTAGAATCTTACAAACTTAGAAGAAGGAACCTAAAAAAATCAATAAAATAAAAAAGAAATGAGAAATTTTCTTAATCTTGACTTCACATCTAACATCACATAAGAAATTTCCCCATTTAAAATGGGGGAGAGATGGCTGAGTGGACTAAAGTGTCGGATTGCTAATCCGTTGTACGAATTATTTGTACCGAGGGTTCGAATCCCTCTCTCTCCGTTTCTTTTAATTCATCAACGTTATCGTTCACAATGTATCAAATAAGAATTGATATCATCATTCTAAAAAAAATCCTTATTTAATAGAGATTTTCTATCCCTAATTCCATTCCTATTATTATTATACATTATACGTAATATACAAATATCGTATCGGAAAGAAGAAAAAGAATACTACTGCCGATCCAGTTGTAATACGTGAATAAGACAAAGTACTCTATTTACTTCAGTGAAAGGATTCAAAATCATATTTTATGAACCTTGTTTTTTATTTTCGTTAGAATCAAGTCTGACGAGAATAATATTCTACGACTAACAACTCATTTATTTTCAAACCGATCCATTTACTATCTATCATTTGATTTACAAATCCTTTAAATTGTAAGGAATCAATAGTCAAATGGTTTGGCAATTCTCCGCGGGGGGATGAACGAAGATAATTTTGAATCAGAGCTCTCGATTTTTCTTTATCTTTCGTAGTAATAATATCTTTGGGTTTGCAACGATAACTTGGTATATCCACTATACCACCATTAACTAAAATATGTTTATGGTTAACTAATTGTCTGGCTCCAGGAATAGTCGAAGCCATACCTAATCGAAAGAGGATGTTATCCAAGCGCATCTCAAGGAGTTGTAGTAAAACCCGGCCTGTTGACCCTTTGGCTTTTCCAGCAATATACACATATTTAAGTAATTGTCGCTCTGTCAAACCATAATGAAAACGCAATTTCTGTTTCTCTTCTAAACGAATACGATATTGCGATTTTTTTGCAGAGCGCAATTGGGTTTTAAGATCACTTCCGTATCGGGGTCTTTTACTAGTTAATCCCGGTAAAGCCCCCAGACGGCGTATCTTTTTGAAACGAGGTCCTCGGTAACGAGACATATAAAAGCTCCCTTTTTGATTCAATTTTATTTTACAAAAGAAATCTAAATTAAGAGAACTAAAATACTAAAAGAAAAGATAAGCAAAGCGCAATCTACTGAAGTACTACAAAAAAGAATGAACTAAATTTTATCAATATCCGGATTTTTCTATATAAATATATATAGTCTATAGTCAGTTCAGGTGAAAACTACGTTTTCCAATTTTTTCTGTAGAAATCGAATTGTTCTAAGCAACTTTTCTTTTTCATAACTATAGCTGCAAGTTACCGTGACATAATAGATCGGTGACCCAACATTTAGAAAATGGGGAATAGAGACTTTCAATTATGGAACGAAAGAAATCCATAGGAAAAAAGAGCCAGCTATCGGAATCGAACCGATGACCATCGCATTACAAATGCGATGCTCTAACCTCTGAGCTAAGCAGGCTTAACATAAATATTATATTATGAAAATAACAATAATGTATAGGAATACATTAAATTCCCGGATCTTAGCTATTACCTAGTGATTCTTCTTTTTTATTATTATGATCAAGATTAATATTCTTATTATTTATTTTATATATTTTATTTTTTTTTCTTTTTTTTTCTTTAAATTTTTATTTTATATTTCAAAAATTATTCTATGATATTAATCATATCATCAATATGAAGATTCATAGAAAATCAATATAAGAAATCAAATCTGAAATTCAATCATATTATGAATAATTTGAATAATTCATTTATTATCATTCAAATGGTATCATTCTAATAGAACTAGAAAAACTATACTTATAAGCTTATAAGTAATACTATAATCTAATCTAATCTAAATTTCACGCAACGAAACTTTAATATCGTATTGATCCTTCTAGTATTCAAGATCGTGCTGTCAAAATGAAGGAGGAGGAAAGGCATAGATATATGTGGGATACATCTATCCATATTGAATTGTGGATACATCGATGATAGAATGTTTTCGAATTGAAACAAATAAGGTTCATCCAATAGAATACAGGATGGACAAAAAAGAAAATAGCAGAATATTTGATAGAAGAATTCCCTAATGAATTCGACAGTTCCAAGATCAATGAAAGAGGTGGGTGGAATTACAACAGAATCCTTGTCTCAGAGGGG